TACAGCCTTGGCAAGAACGTCGTTCTGCGGAATATATGACTCATGCTCCTTTAGGTTCTTTAAATTCCGTGGGTGGCGTAGCTACAGAGATTAATGCAGTCAATTATGTCTCTCCTAGAAGTTGGTTAGCTACTTCTCATTTTGTTCTAGGATTCTTCCTATTCGTAGGTCATTTATGGCACGCGGGAAGAGCTCGTGCAGCTGCCGCAGGATTTGAAAAAGGAATTGATCGAGATTCGGAGCCTGTTCTTTTCATGACTCCTCTTAATTGAGACATGAAATCCAATGCTTGACGTAAGAATCACTTTGATTTTAGTATACATATTGGGTTGAGTCGAGCAGATGATATTGAAAAAATATTTTTTTTTTCAATTCATTTATATGTAATATCTAATCTTTTTTCGGGCTCGGCTAAGTGGTGATATAGTCGAGCCCGAAAAAACCGAGCTAACCTAAATCAATAAAATTCAAAAATACATTCGCTAAGAAAAAGGAGAGAGGGGGATTCGAACCCTCGATAGTTCTTTCGAACTATACCGGTTTTCAAGACCGGAGCTATCAACCACTCAGCCATCTCTCCAAAAGCTAATTTCTATTTTATCTTTATTCCACTCAAGAGAACATGACCATACGAATTAATACCCCTTTTTATCTATGTATGATTATCTATGTATGATAAAGTGACTTTATTGGTCTAGTTCTCTCTCCGTATATATATATGCATGATCCAGCATGCTCTTTTGTGAAGTAAAAAAAACTACCCCTCGATCCACGCTTCAAAAGGGGTGTCATCTAAAATCAATGGATTAATGATAAAACCCTCCATAATGCGTTTTTTCTTTTTTTTTTTTAAGGGGTCTCAAAAGGGATTGGGGGATCAAATGGTATAGTTCTTTTGTTGGTAAATTGGAGGATTAGAAACATGACTATTGCTTTTCAATTAGCTGTTTTTGCATTAATTGTTACTTCATCCATTTTATTGATTGGTGTACCTGTTGTATTTGCTTCTCCTGATGGTTGGTCAAGTAATAAAAATGTTGTATTTTCCGGTACATCATTATGGATTGGATTAGTATTTCTAGTGGGTATTCTTAATTCTCTCATCTCTTGAAACTTTTCATTCTAGATTAAAAAACGAAATGACCCCTCCCCCCCCCCGAATTTTTTCGGGTTGTGAGGCACATTAAAATGAAAATGGAATATATAAGACCCCACAAATAAAGAAAACTAAAACATTATTATTAATGGGAGGGGTCAAACTTCTTCTATTGGAAAAAGCTTATATCTTAAAACAAGATAAGAAAATAGAAAAATATGGGATTCCTATTATCTAGGGGAATATATTCGAATTTATTTTTTATATTTTAGAAATCTGTAATTCTACTTTTTTAATTAATTTAATTAATATATAGATCTATATTATAGATACAATATATCAAAAAAAAAAAATTAACAATATACCAATATATAGATATATATACAAATAAGGTCTATTTAGAATAGAAAGATATATAGTATATATATTCTATATAGAATATAGATTCTATATAGATTATAGAATCTAATAGTTATATATTCTATTCTAACTATAGATCTATAGATAGATCTATAGATTTCTACTTTTTTTTAATTATTCCTAATAGATATCAGACACAGTTCTGCACAAATAAAATTTTAAAGTATAAAGTACAATAAAAACAAAAATGCGGATATAGTTGAATGGTAAAATTTCTCCTTGCCAAGGAGAAGACGCGGGTTCGATTCCCGCTATCCGCCGTTGCTTATGTATTGAATACGAAAGTAATAGTATATTTATATTATAAAAAAAATACTATATAAATAGAGTATGGTGAATTCCATTTTTTTTTTTCAAAAATGTTGCGGAGACGGGATTTGAACCCGTGACCTCAAGGTTATGAGCCTTGCGAGCTACCAAGTTGCTCTACTCCGCGATAAGAAGAAGAATTGACAATTAATGGAAAACAGAGATTGAATGTGCCCCTCCACCATATCTGTACAAATAGAATAAACCATTTATACAGAATGGTAAAGGGACCGTCCTAGGATCGCTAATCATCAAAATAAATAAAAAAAATGAAGATAATTTTTTTTATTTATTCTTACCAACTCGATCTTGTTGCACCGGGCAACAAACCTTCGTGAACCATTTCACGAAGTATGTGTCCAGATAATCCAAAGTCTCGATAATTAGCTCTCGGTCTTCCGGTCGAAAAACAACGTCGACGAAGACGTGTAGGTGCACTATTACGCGGTAGTGCTTCTAACTTTCCCTGAATTTCCCATTTCTCACTTAACGACTGAGCTTTGCTTATTTCTTTTTTTAGAGATCTTCGAATCAAATGATATTTTTGTTCCAATTTTTGCCTCTTCTTCTCCCTCTCAATCAAACTTTTCGTTGCCATGATGGTTCATTTCCTATTAGTATCAATGATAGAAGTCAGATCCTGGATTGTAGAAATAGAAGAAGGTGGTTTCCCTT